ATTCGCTATTCAAACAACTATTCAAAGTTCCTAGAGCTCGTTGTAAGGCTTGTTGCAAAACTTGTTGTCGGACCTGATTAATTGCTCTTTGTTTTTCAAAAAAAAGAGTTTCATTTTTGTAATTTTCTAATCGTTCCAAACTATTGCAAGTAGCATTAATCAAATTTCCTTTTTCTCGTTCTATCTCATAGTATCCATTCGTTCGATACTCATCTGCTTCAATTTCCACTTTCCGTAATCTAACCCGAGCTCTTTCGAGCTGTTCAATGGCTCCTCTACGTAATTCTTCTGAATTTCGAATAGTACTCAAGATCCTCTGTTTTCGCTTATCTAATAAATCATTTAATGAAAGTAGATTATCTTTCCATTCATTTCACAACTATCATATCTCTTCCCGAACCAAACATGAATCTTTCAATTCATTTGGCTCTCACGCTCAATTGTTTCTTTTATCTTTTATTTGATTAATGGGCATTCCCATATCTTTGAACGGAATGAGCCTATCCTCTCTTTTCTGTTCTTATTCAAAGATATCGAAACTGATCTAACATCAGAATCTTAGGAGGACTCTTCAGACCAGACAAAAAAGAAAAAATTATCAGCAAAGTTGTTTCTTTATTTGTTCTTTATTTACAACTTCTTTCCAAAAATAAAAAGATTTTAAAGGCTATGATAAATTAAATCAAAATCCTAATAGAATAGAAAGAGAATTGAATAGAATTATGAACTTCATTACTTCATTCTCATTATTATTAGAATAAAATGAGATTTCGATCTTTTTCATCCAAAAAATTCTCTTTTTTATACAAATATTTTATACAAATACAATACATAGGTCGTCGATTCGGCAGTGGATAAAAAAGGGGGACCCATCTTTCCAGTTAATGGTTCAAAGAATTTTATCCATATGAGTGTTCTATATCGGATAAATTCCTAATTCTTCCTTTTTTATTTTTCTTATTTTTCAACCTTTTTGGTACTAACGTAGTGGTAGAAAGAGTACCATGCTATGCTGTGCCTGGACTTCAAACAATTTATCTTTAACCATGTAAAAGACCTCAACATTATTGGTTGATAGAGAAGAGAATCAAAGTTCATTTACCAATTAGTCACGAAATGCTATGGTTCTTACATATGATTTCTGAATAAAATCCAATTCCGAAGTAATTCGTCGAGATTGTGCACCTTTTATTTCTATTTATATTTTATATTATAGAAATATAAAAAAGAATACATAAATATAAAGAAAGTGCAGCCGGTTAAATCCAACCTATTCTTGAAATACACAACTCGCACACACTCCCTTTCCAAAGAAAATCAATACACCCAGCACTACGCTTAGATTTATTGGATTTGTTGCTAAAATATCGGTATTAAACTCGAAACTCCCAGCGGATGGCCAGTGCCCCATGGAAACAAAAGAATTGGTTATATTTTTCATATGCTCTCCCCTTATAGATAGGACTAACAAAGAACAGAGTTCTTTTTGTATCACTCCACTTATTATTATTGATGGAATTTGAGAATTCTCAAATTTCTTAGTTATGGTTATGCTTTTATTCTTCTTTTTTTTTTTTTACATTTTTATTCTACGATGAAATTAAACATTAAACAAAAGGATTTGCAAATAAAAGAGCTAATGCCACGACCAGTCCATAAATTGTTAAAGCTTCCATAAAAGCCAGACTAAGCAATAAAGTACCTCGTATTTTACCCTCTGCTTCTGGTTGTCTCGCAATACCTTCTACGGCTTGGCCCGCAGCAGTACCTTGACCAACCCCAGGTCCGATAGAAGCAAGCCCTACAGCCAATCCAGCAGCAATAACGGAAGCAGCAGAAATAAGTGGATTCATGGTAAGTTCCTCGCACCAAAAAAAGAAATGGTTAATGATACAACCAACCAATGAATTAGTACTTAATCTATTTTTTTCTACTTCTACTTTTCTTTCTTTTTTGATCTTTTTCACTAAAATCTATCGGGTCGAAGTAGCTAAAAGTTCCAAATGGAATTCAGAATATTACTGAATTGTCAGAACTACTTCGATAGACCATTTTTTCTTTCTACCTTATGTAAATAAATATGTATACAGTTTTAGTCATTGCGTTTCCGTGTTTCTAAATTATTCTATTTTTTCTCTTTCATTCAATTCACAATCAAAGACAAAATAGAATAAGAACTTATATGGGAATCCATCTAAATGCAGTGGGCTAGAAAAAAAAAGAGATAGGGGTAATTACCATTTAACTAGTAAATATTTTTTCTTCCATAACGTAAATCACCTGCACTTTTTCTTCTTTTTTATTCTATTAATTCTATTAAATTGTATTCTGAAACCATTCTTCAAAACATACACAAGGATTGATACTCATAGGTATTACATATACATGATCTCCAACCCAGTGGATTATATTGAACCCCGAACCCCCGCATTGCTTGAATTGGGATAAGCTTCAAAAATTCAAAAAAGACTATTTTGAAAGTGAGTCAATGATGACCCTCCATGGATTCACCTATATAAGCCGCAGCCAAAGTTGCAAAAATAAGAGCTTGAATACCACTTGTAAATAATCCAAGAAACATGACAGGTATAGGAACTACTGAAGGCACTAAAGAAACAAGAACAACAACCACTAATTCATCAGCCAATATATTCCCGAAAAGTCGAAAACTAAGAGATAAAGGTTTTGTGAAATCTTCTAGAATATTAATTGGTAAAAGTATTGGAGTTGGTTGAATGTATTTCCCGAAATATCCCAATCCTTTTTTCCTAAGACCCGCATAGAAATATGCCACTGACGTGGGTAAAGCTAAAGCAACAGTAGTATTTATATCATTCGTGGGCGCAGCTAACTCCCCATGAGGTAATTTTATGATTTTCCAAGGTAAAAGAGCACCTGACCAGTTAGAAACAAAAATAAATAGGAACATCGTTCCTATAAAAGGAACCCAAGGACCATACTCCTCTCCAATCTGAGTTTTGCTCAAGTCTTGAATAAATTCAAGGACATATTCGAAGAAATTCTGACCGTTGGTCGGAATGGTTTGCGGATTCCGAACAGCTATGATGACTGAACCTAATAAGATAGCAATTACAACCCAAGAAGTGATAAGTACTTGGGCATGAATTTGTAAACCTCCTATTTGCCAATAGAAATGTTGGCCTACTTCTACACCTGATATATCGTATAACCCTTTGAGTGTTTTAATGGAACATGGTATAACATTCATATTGTCCTCTAACATAAATCGAACTTCAAAAAAATGATTATTTTTATTCAACCATCTCTTTCTCAATTCACCTATATTCATATTCATTCATGAATTTAAGTTATGAATCGTCTATTTCGGATACCGAGAAATCACATAAAAAAAATACCAATCATTTTTATCTTTTCTTTTAAATATTATTTGATAGTAAAAACATAGTTCAAACTCCAAAAGATGCAAACCAGAATAGTAACAATCAAAGAGAGTTCACCAAAAACAAACTAATCTTCTTCTTTCTTCTTCTTAAGAGTAATGATAAGATCATCAACCATTTTTTATATAACTAGAATGGCCCTCACAAATTGCAGATACTAATTTGGTAAGAATCAATCGAATCGAAGCTATAGCATCATCGTTAGCCGGAATAGAAATATCTGCAAGATCTGGATCACAATTTGTATCGATTAAACAAATCGTCGGAATACCCAAAATGACACATTCTCGAAGAACCGTATATTCTTCTTGCTGATCCACGATAATTACAATATCGGGCAATCCCGTCATATATTTGATCCCGCCAAGATATGCTTGCAAAGTAGATAACTTTCTCTTCAACATTGCTGCATCTCCTTTAGGGAGACGATTAAGTTTCCCCATCTTTTGTTCTGCTCTTAAGTCTCTGAACTTCTGAAGTCTTGTTTCTGTAGTAGACCAATTCGTTAACATACCACCAAGCCATTTTTTATTAACATAATGACATCGAGCCCTTATTGCTGCTGATGCTACTAAATCTGCTGCTTTCTTTTTGGTGCCAACGATTAAGAATCTTTTTCTCCTACTTGCTGCATCAAAAACTAAATCGCAGGCTTCTGATAAAAAACGAGCAGTTATAGTAAGATTTGTAATATGAATACCTTTACGCTTTGCCGAGATGTAAGGAGCCATTCTAGGATTCCATTTATTAGTAACATGACCAAAATGAATTCCTGCTTCCATCATTTCTTCCAAATTGATGTTCCAATATCGTCTTCCCATTTTACCACACTTTCTCTTTTTATTTTTTTTTTTTTCAAAGAGATTCAGTACTTTATGAAATAAAAAATTGTTCCGACGGAACCTTCTACCAGGATTGACCATTGATCTACGACCCAAACCATGAATTTCATTCTTTCTTTTTTATTTCATTGATTATGAAATCCATAATCGGACCAGAGAGTGAAAGTAAAAAGAATAAAACTCTTGTTAGGATACATTACGTAAAAGATTGGTCTGATGTCTCATGGAAAGTTTTTGGAGCACAAGAACAAAATAATTCTCTATGGTGTAGCAAAATATCGCTCATTTCCAACTCAAATAGATTCTTCCTTTTGATTTTCAAATGAATGTTTTTGTCTTGCTTTGAACGATGTACTAATTTGTTGAATCCGGTACCAACCGGTATAATCCCCCCCAGAACAACGTTCTCTTTCAGGCCTTTCAACCAATCAATACGACCTCGTAGAGCAGCTTTTGCTAAAACTCGAGCAGTTTCTTGAAAACTTGCTTCGGATATGAAACTTTGAGTATTCAGAGATGACTTCGTTATTCCCAATAAGATTGCCCGATAACAGATTGATTCGTCCAAAACGCGCCCTGCTCGTTCTGCTCGCAACAATCCAATAAATTCCCCAGGTAAAAAAACATTAGACATTCCATCTTCTGAAACCAAAACTCTTGATGTTACTTGACGTACAATAATCTCGAGATGTCTATTATGGATCTGTACCCCCTGGGATCGATAAACCTTTTGTATCTTATTAACCAAAGAGATACGACTTTGGGCTATGGTTAGTTCAGCTCCAATCAAGAATCCCCAGGGGATCCCAAGAATCCTTCGGATACGTTCGTCCCAACCTTCAATTCTTCTTTCGAGGTTCATCGATATTGAATCAATTGAACGAACTTCTAAGATTTGTTCTACTTTTGGAAGACCTTGCGTTATGTCACCAGATCTCGATTTTTCATATATAAATGTAATTAATGTATCTCCTTCATAAAAGGTTTCCCCATAATGACCATGGACAGTTGCTCCTGGAGTGACTAAATAGGGCTTAGCTAATCTTATAACTAGAGAATCAACATGAACAATGAAAATTTGACCAGATTTTTTCATGCGTGATCCATATTTCAATAGATATACATTTTCACAAAGGAATTGTCCAAGGCTAATTATTGTCCATGCCTCTTCACAAGAATCGTGATGGAGAAAACACCAATTCAAATGGAATGAATTCCAAATGATGTTACTGCAAGGATCGGGATTATAAATCCTACTATTTTCATCTAGGAAACAGTATTTAAATGGAAGTACTTGAAGCACTTGGAAAGTCTGTTGAAAATTTTCAAGCAAAAAAGATTTCTTTAAAAAGACTTGATTATAAGTTCTTAAATAGTAAGATGAACGAGAATTTACTATTCTAGGCACAATAGTACCTAAAGGACCCAACAAATACCTAATTGGAGTCATGGAATCCAATTCTTTTGTCGCATTATTATATCTCGAAATATTGAAGGGGCCAATTCGAGAACAATTGGATGATGATAAAATTAGGAAAGATTGGCATTCCTTATTTTGATTCAACAACGTACCAAGAGTTCCCTGATGTTGGGAAAAGAATTGAATCTTCGCCTTGGAATCAAAAGGATTTTTTCTATGGATACGATCTACTTCATTATTGGAAATCAATCCTGAACCTGCCGTATCATACCTTTTTTCGGTATACGAAAGAGTGGACTTTACTAACTCAATTCGGATGAAATAACAAAGCAGATCATTTGTCCTTATTTCAACAAAAGAAACATGAACCTTTTCTTCTATAGAACTCTTTTTTTCTTGGTCCCAAGTCAATACTAAGCAAGCCCGAACTAATTGAATACTTGTGTGAGAAATTCCTCGAATTGACTTGCCATTTTCATAAAGTATATAATTGACAATTCGAAGTTGGACATTATTCTTTTCCTGCAAGAGATCCTGAGAGAAAAGTGTTGCTAAATTTATCCCATCAGCTATTTCATATGTGACTACGGGCCGAACCAAAACAAAAGACTTTTTTTTGGTAGGTGTAATGCGTTGGACATAGATCCAATTTTTAAATTTTTTTGATCCTTTAGAATCTTTTTTTCCGATTCCTGGTGGTATCAAAACGCCACTGTGCCTAGATATTTTATCCACCTCTCCAGAAAAACGAATATCTCCATAAAATATTTTCAGTTCTATACTTTTCTTTTTTCTTTCCACTCGGACTAATCCACCCACTCGACTTCTTATATTTATATTTAAAACAAGTCGTGTATCTACTCCAATGATACTATTGTTCCGGACCATTATGGGCGAAGATCCGGGTAAGATATGTATTTCCTCGGGAATGAAAAAAAATTGATCTACTTTCATTTGCGTTTGGTATTTCGGACTAAAATCTTTTGCTCCTCGATACTCAATCAAATTTTCTTTTTTTACGATTGAATCTACTTCGACAATCCCATATTTAGTAATTCCCGAACTGTTTCTTCTGTATCGCGGATCATCAAAATAAGCAAGAATACTATTTCTACGTAAAATACCATTTATAGGTATTTTAATCGAAATACCAAAACAGGGTATTAGTTTCTTTTCTTGTTCTTGATCATATTGTAAAGGAATCACAAATCTATTTCTTCGCTTTTTCGCCAAAGAATTCTCTTGACGAATATAAGTAGAAGGCTCTATGAGATTCCAATGACCCTTAGATATGATTCGATAAGGTTTTGAATAGTCAATACTTTCCCTATCTTTTTTACCAAGGGTATCCAACAATTTATGTCTTACTTGATCATTAGTCAGTGAAAGATCAAAGATATCTTTGAGAGAAAAAGAATTAGCATTCATTTGATCTTGATCCTTGTGGAGTGAAAAAAACACTATATTGGAATTGGATCTGCATAGACCTCCTGCTAATATCCATAAATGACTTGTTTTTGGTAATAGATGAACATTACTATATGGATATTCGGGCGTATGATAGACATCAGTACTCCAGTGCATTTCTCCTTCTGACTCAGAATAAATATGTTTTTGAACCCTCTCCTTAAAATGAAAGGTAGACGTTTCGGCACGAATCTCGGCAATCACTTGTTCTGATTCTACATATTGATCATTTTGAACTAAAATCAAACTTTTTGTTGGAATATTTACATTATGTCTAATATCTCGACTCTCAATAGTTACATACAAGTCTATAAAACATAGAAAAGCAGGATGCCCATGACGGGTACGT